AGCTATATGCTGTGTATTATCAACGATTTCTACAGAGGGTGGTAAAATGATGTCTTGAGCAGTTACATACCCAGGACCCTTGACACAAATAGACGCATTACGAGTTCCATACAGATTACTTCTCAATACAATTTCTTTCAAATTCATTAAAATTTCATGTACAGATTCTTGAATACCTACGATGGTAGAATATTCGTGTGGTATTTTCTCAGATCTTGCACGTGTAATACATGTTCCTTCTATTTCTCCGAGTAAAGCTCTTCGCATCGCGATGCCTATTGTATCGGCTTGGCCTTTCATAAGTGGGGCCAGAATAAAGCGTCCATAATAAAGACGCTTACTGTCTGCTCTTGATTCAACACACTTCCACTGTAGTGTCCGAGTAGATACTGTTACTTTCTCTCGAACCATAGTAATATTATTTGATCAAATCATTGAATTATTTATTTCTCTTGAAATCTCTTCAATGTTTACACACGTCTTTTTTTGGGGGGCCTACAGCCATTATGCGGCATAGGGGTTACATCCCGTATGAAACTTAATAGTATGCCACTTCTACGAATAGCTCTTAATGCCGCATCTCTCCCGAGACCCGGGCCTTTTATCATGACTTCTGCTCGTTGCATACCTTGATCCACCACTGTACGAATAGCATTTCCCGCTGCGGTTTGAGCGGCAAATGGTGTCCCTCTTCTTGTACCCTTGAATCCACAAGTACCGGCGGAGGACCAAGAAATTACTCGACCCCGTACATCTGTAACAGTCACAATGGTATTGTTGAAACTTGCTTGAACATGAATAACTCCCTTTGGTATTCTACGCGCATTCTTACGTGAACCAATACGTCTATTTCTACGTGAACCAATTTTTGGTATAGGTTTTGCCATATTTTATCATCTCATAAATATAAGTCAGAGATATATGGATATATCCATTTCATGTCAAAACAGATCCTGGTTTTTTTTACTGATTTTTTTTACTGATTTTTTGTACATCTGTACATCAGGTCCTTTCGATTTTGGGAGTCCTTTTTGGTTTAAAAAGATTATCCTTGTCTTTGTTTATGTCTCGGGTTGGAACAAATTACTATAATTCGTCCCCGCCTACGGATCAATCGACATTTTTCACAAATTTTACGAACGGAAGCCCTTATTTTCATATTTGTCACTCCTTTTCTTAATTCGGAATCTACTTAATTGATTGGAAGAAAATAAGTTTCTTAAAATTTTTAACTTCGAATTGTATCCCTACGAAAGAATGTTGAAATCAAAAAATCACCTAATTATTTGAGTCTTTACTTTTGAATATACAAATTATATGCCCTTTAGTTGAATCATAAGAACTTACCACAATTTTTATTCTATTTACTGGTAGTATACGTATAAAATTACGTTGAACCTTTCCCGAAGCAAAACCCAGAATCGGATTTTCGTTATCTAAACGAACTCGAAACATACATACCGTTGGGACGTAGTTCAGTAATTAAACCCTCGCGAATCCGTTTTTGTTCTTTCATTCCAGGTAAAACGGCTTTGAAGCATCAACTAATCAAAGAGGCATAATATTAGAAACCTACCCTTTACTCTTTTTTTTTTTCACAAATATGAAAGTTCCGCATATAATTCGGCTATCAGAAAGATTACCATATATAACACAAAATTTCCCCGCCGATTCCTTCTATTCGAGCCTCTCGGTCTGTCATTATCCCTCGAGAAGTAGAAAGAATTACAATCCCCATTCCGCCTAAAATTCTCGGAATTCCTTGATAGTTAGAATAAATTCGTAGGCCGGGCCGGCTGATCCGTTTTAAATTTAAAACAGTTCTATATGATCCTTTCCTATTTCTCCTATGTCGTAGGGTTAAAACCAAAAAATATTTATTGCTTTCCTGATGTTTTCTCACGTTTTCAATAAAACCTTCTCGTAAAAGGATTTTAACAATATTTTCAGTCATGTTAGTAGATGGTATTCGAACTGTTCTTTTTTCATTCATGTCAGCATTTCGTATAGAGGTTATTATGTCAGCAATAGTGTCTTTACTCATGATAAACTAAGATTATTGTTGCCCCCGAATTTGGATATAATCAACATGCTCTATTTCTTTTTTTTCTGAATTCATAAATATTTATGAATTTAAAAAGGTATATGCGTGATATACAAACAATCTACTAATTTAATTTAAATTAATCCATTTCATTCAAATACTATAAACTATATCACGGTATTCCCTTATAATACTTCAGGTGCTAATGAAACTATTTTAGTGAAATTTAACTGTCTTAATTCCCGGGGGATCGCGCCAAAAATTCGGGTTCCCTTTGGATTTCCTTCTTGATCAATAACAACTGCAGCATTGTCATCATATCGTATTATCATACCGTTGTCGCGTTTGAGTTCTTTACAAGTACGTACAATTACAGCTCGAATCACTTCTGATCTTTCTAGAGGTGTATTTGGTACTGCTTCTTTGATTACAGCAACAATAACGTCACCAATATGA